TAATATTGTATTCATTGAGATCTGTTGACTTTGTATACCATTCCGTTGTAAATAAACGATCTTATGATAGATTCATTGAGGTCTTGAAATTATATAATAATGGAAACAGCAACCCTAGTCGCCATCTTTATATCTGGTTTACTTGTAAGTTTTACTGGGTACGCCTTATATACCGCTTTTGGGCAACCTTCTCAACAACTAAGAGATCCATTCGAGGAACATGGAGACTAGTTGAAGTAATAAGCCTCCCAATATTGGGAGGCTTATTACTTCAATTGAGATAATGAAAAATTATTTCATCTTTTTAGTTGAAATTGTAGGCGGTTCTCGAAAAAAGATAGCGAAAAAAATAATTCCTAGAGTCGAGACTAAGAGAAATGTATAAACCAATGCTTCCATAGATTCTATCCTGGTTTACAATTATAGCTTCCATACCTATTTGCTTTTTTATTTTTATGGGGATAGTCCCCCGGATAAAGAAAGAACAAGAGTCAAAAAAAGCGGTGATTCACCTCGCGGTACCCTAACCTTATGTAAAAAAAAAATAGACCCAAAAGGAATATTGTATCAGACTACCTGTCTTCTTGTAGTTGGATCTCCAAGTTTCTGGAATGCTCCAAATTCAACTTGAGAATCCAAATCTGGGTCAATACCAGCAAAAACATCTCTGAACAAGGTTCTAGCACCGTGCCAAATGTGTCCGAAGAAGAAAAGCAAAGCAAATGAAGCATGTCCAAAAGTAAACCAACCCCTTGGACTGCTTCGAAAAACACCATCAGATTTCAAAGTAGCACGATCTAATTCAAAAATTTCACCCAATTGAGCACGTCGAGCATATTTTTTCACAGTAGCAGGATCACTATAACTAACTCCATTGAGTTCACCACCGTAGAATTCAACAGTTACACCCACTTGTTCAACACTATACTTCGACTCGGCCCTTCTAAAAGGAACATCGGCTCTAACAATTCCATCGCCGTCTACCAAAACGACCGGAAATGTTTCAAAAAAAGTAGGCATACGGCGTACAAAAAGTTCACGCCCTTCTTTGTCTCTAAAAATTGGGTGTCCTAACCACCCAACCGCTATTCCATCCCCGTTATCCATTGAGCCAGCTCTAAATAATCCTCCTTTTGCCGGATTATTGCCGATGTAATCATAAAAAGCTAATTTTTCAGGAATTTTAGACCAGGCTTCTGATAAATTTTTATTTTCTGCTAGCCCGGCACTGACTCTTCGATATATCTCTTGCTGGAAGTACCCCTGATCCCATTGATAACGGGTAGGACCAAACAATTCGACGGGAGTAGTTGCTGAGCCATACCACATGGTTCCAGCAACAACAAAAGCTGCGAAAAAAACAGCAGCGATACTACTGGAAAGGACTGTTTCAATATTTCCCATGCGCAACCCTTTGTATAGACGTTGTGGTGGGCGGACGCTAAGATGGAATAAACCCGCTAATATACCCAATGTCCCTGCTGCAATATGATGAGAAGCTATTCCTCCTGGAACAAAAGGATCAAAACCTTCCACGCCCCACGATGGATTTACAGGTTGGACTTTTCCGGTTAGTCCATAAGGATCGGACACCCATATTCCAGGACCGTACAAGCCTGTTACATGAAATGCACCAAAACCAAAGCAAGCCACCCCTGAAAGAAATAAATGAATTCCAAAGATCTTGGGCAAATCCAAAGAGGGTTTTCCTGTACGTTCATCGGTAAATATTTCTAGATCCCAATATACCCAATGCCAGATAGCTGCCAAAAAGCATAAGCCGGAAAAAACAATATGTGCTCCAGCTACACCTTCGTAACTCCAAATACCTGGATTCGTTACAGTCCCTCCTGTGATACTCCAACCGCCCCATGAATTGGTTATTCCCAAACGAGTCATGAAGGGTATAACGAACATGCCCTGTCTCCACATTGGATCAAGAACAGGGTCAGAGGGATCAAAAACTGCTAATTCATACAGAGCCATCGAACCGGCCCAACCAGCAACCAGAGCTGTATGCATTATATGAACAGAAATCAACCTACCAGGATCATTCAATACAACGGTATGAACACGATACCAAGGTAAACCCATGGAAAATACCCCTTTCTAAAAAAAATAGACACTACGTAACTTTATTGCATTGGAATATACTATGACTATCCTATGGACCTCCCCTGTTCCGTGGATTTTTCAGAACATGAGTGGATAGTGGATATTTGTTCTATTATATTGGTAATAACGGAACAATTCTGTTCGTAGGAACAAAGAGAAGCAAATTTATTCTATACTCGATAAGTACCAATACGCAATGGGGAGTTTATACCATTTTCTATGAGCAAATATGTCCATATTTATTCATTATTATAAGGTTGTATTCGTAATAATTTGACTTTATTCAGCCTGTCTTTTTTTATGAATTTTTCTAATCTATAGATAAAAGAAAATATTATAAAGATAATAAAACCTTATTTTTACGTTTCCACATCAAAGTGAAATATAGTACTTAGTTCTTTTTCCTTCAACTAATGCCTATTGGTGTTCCAAAAGTACCTTTCCGACTTCCTGGAGAGGACGATGCATCTTGGATTGACGTATAGTGCGACTTGTCAGATCTATTGGGTCATATGGGATTTCCCCGTTCTCTCCCCCGATCGAGATATCCTCTGGTTCGCCCAAGAAAGATGAATCATCGAAAATTTGGAGCGCGAACTTGACACTTTAATTAGATCCATTTTGGGGGTATTCATCTTATTATACTATTCTAAATTAGAATAATTTATGGTTGGCTTGATTGGACTAAAAAATGAAGTATCCAGGCTCCGTTTAGAAAAAACCCAATTTGTAAGATTCCTATATTCTGATTTTTTTAATAAATACTTGGTGGAAGATATGAAATGAATTGGAATTGAAAAAAAAAGTCATAACAAAAATAAATGGTAAGGGGGCATTTGTTCTATATGTGCAAATCCAAATCGAGCAGATCTTTACCCGGAGTAGAGCATAAACCTAAAAAGATGAAAGAGACCCATTCAGGAACAAGAAAATACCATCGTGATTCGCATTAAATCTCGATGAAAGAATACATCAATGAGAAGTTAATTCGAGAAGTTTAGTAACTGCTTTCTAGAAAAAGGAGTCAAAACAAGTCTTTATTGAAAAATCGAATAAAAGGCCCTTTCGTTAGAAGTTAGAAAAACCTGCTATAAAAAAGAATGAGGACTGGAATCTATACATTGATTTTTTTTTTTGAACCGTATGCATCAAAAGGTGCATGTACGGTTCCTAAGGGATACAGCTTTACTTTACCCTAATCAACCGACTTTATCGAGAAAGATTACTTTTTTTAGGCCAAGGGGTTGATAGCGAGATCTCGAATCAACTTATCGGTCTTATGGTATATCTTAGTATCGAGGACGATACCAAAGATATTTATTTGTTTATAAACTCTCCTGGGGGGTGGGTAATACCTGGAATAGCTATTTACGATACTATGCAATTTGTACGACCAGATGTGCATACAGTATGCATGGGGTTAGCTGCCTCCATGGGTTCTTTTCTCCTGGTCGGAGGAGAAATTACCAAACGTCTAGCATTCCCTCACGCTTGGCGCCAATGAGGTTTTTATTTGAAAGAAAAAAGAAGACTATGCCTTCGCCATATGAATATTAAGTAACAATAGCATGGCACTTCGAATTCGATATGAGAATTTTTTTCAAAACGTTAAATTATGTATCGAGAGAGTAGTATGAGATAAAAAAGATTTCCGATTTTCTCTTATCTATCGGGAGTCCAGTTCAGCGTCACAAACTTTTTTTGTTTTCACACCGGGAGACTCTTAACAAAATTTTTGTTATGAAAGAGCGCGAAAACAAGATTTTGATCGAATCAAAAAGAAACTTTGGGATTGCTGAATCACAGACAACGAAATTAAATATATACAGCAACGGAGCCATCATAGTATTTTGGAAATCCTCTCAAAGGAAGGGTGGCTTTTTGATCATTTACCTATCTGCCCCAGGTCTGATAGATTTTCTTCCTTTTTTCTCTTTCTTCAATGTAGGGTAAGGGTCAATTTTATTGTAGAGCCGTATGCAATGCACAAATTATGCCTGTACGGTTGTTCAATTCTATCTTTTTTTTTATTATTTTTCTCTTCGCTTCATCATGCGAGATAAAGAAACCTTTTATTATGATCATCAGGGTAATGATCCATCAACCTGCTAGTGGTTTTTATGAGACACAAGTGGGAGAATTTATCTTGGAAGCGGAAGAACTGCTGAAACTGCGTGAAACCATCACAAGGGTTTATGTACAAAGAACGGGTAAACCATTATGGGTTGTATCCGAAGACATGGAAAGAGATGTTTTTATGTCAGCAACAGAAGCACAAGCTTATGGAATTATTGATCTTGTAGCAGTTGAATGAAAATAATGTAACATACATGGATTTCACGTAAATCCATGATTTGAGATTTAATCTCCGATCCGAGGTTCTTAATTCTCTTAAATATAAGTAATTCATAATCAAATCATCCGGTTAGGATCAATCTAAACCAGCCCATTCATTATGTATACGATTCAACATGCCAACGATTAAACAACTTATTAGAAATACAAGACAGCCAATCAAAAATGTCACAAAATCCCCCGCGCTTCGGGGATGCCCTCAGCGCCGAGGAACATGTACTAGGGTGTATGTGCGACTCGTTTAGATCGTGATCGTGAGCTGGCACAAAAAAACTGCTTTTACAGTATCAATGATCAGTATCGCTGAGCTGAAATAGAATGGAAGAAGGAATTTCATCCACTATATAAAAAAATCTATCATATCTCTTCATTGTGTATGAAATTTATGGTTTTCGTTGGTGCAAATCCAATCACCTCAATTTAAGGTGAGAGACAATTCTCCATTGATAGCAAACGGTTATCTATTAAGCGGAAGAAATCTTATTTAAAAAAGAAAAAGATTAGGTCCCCACTTTGGCAAGAACGGACTAACAGGGTCAGCTACCCAGCTAACTTTCATAATTAAATACCGTTACTGTATAGGTAGATCTCATTGTGAAAGACCTATTACTGGATAATTCATGGGTAGAGCCAAAGAGTGGGAACTATACAAGTTCCCAATAACATAAAGTAAAGGCTCCGGTGTATAGAAAAGACCTCACCGTTTAAGAAGTAACCATAAAAACGATGGAACCCATCTTCTTTTTTTATTTACTCTATTTTTAGACACCTAACAGAAGACAATTTCGTATTTCGCAGTGAAATATCTAAAAAAATGGTGGTCGGGGAGGTTATAGTAGCCAAAGCCATTGGAATTTTAATTTTATACATTGGAAAAATCCGTTTTGTTATTAATAGACTAGGAAAGGGGAAAAGAATAACTGAAAGAACGGAAATCAATTAGTTATTCATCAAAGGTTCATTTATTCAATGACTAGAATTAAACGGGGATATGTAGCTCGGAGACGTAGAACAAAAATGCGTTTATTTGCATCAAGCTTTCGAGGAGCTCATTCAAGACTTACTCGAACTATTACTCAACAGAAAATAAGAGCTTTGGTTTCGGCTCATCGGGATAGGGATAGGCAAAAGAGAAATTTTCGTCGTTTGTGGATCACTCGAATAAACGCAGTAATTCGCGAAAATAGAGTAACTTATAGTTATAGTAGATTAATACACGATCTATATAAGAAACAGTTGCTTCTTAATCGTAAAATACTTGCACAAATAGCTATATTCAATAGGAATTCTTTTTACATGATTTCCAATGAGATCATAAACGAAGTAGAATCCACCGGAATAATTTAAACGGAGTTCCCCGGAGAATGAACTCCGGGAGGATAGAAATTACTATGAGTAAATATTTTAAAATATTCAAAATGAATAAACACAAAGTTTATTCTTTTCCGATTTAGTATTTATATTACGACACGATAATTCAATCTAGATTCTCGGATTTTTCGAGCAAAAAAAAGTACCAATCCGAACTCAAAGGAGGGTTGGAATTCTAATTCCAGTGAAGGAAGAGTAAGGCTAGTTATTACTAGTTCCTAGTTCCTAGTTCTAAGACCAGTAGTTCTGGGGGCCGACTCGGTTCTTTCAAATTGTTTCTCATTATTGAGAAAGGGTAACAAAGATAAAATACGAGCTTGTTTTATGGCAGTAGTAATTAATCGTTGTTGTTTCAAGGTCAATCTATTCACCCGTCTAGATAATATTTTTCCTTGTTCACTAATAAATCGACTAATTAAACTCATGTTTCTATAATCAATTTGATCCCCCGATTCAATCGGGGGCAAACGCTTACGAAAAGTTCTCTTGGATTTAAGAAAAGGTCGCTTGGATTTATCCATGGTTTGTTTATTCCTTATCCAGAAAATCCTATTAATGAATTAGAATTCAGAAATAGGATTTTTTTTATTTATAATTTATATATGTTATATATAATGTATAATGTTATTTTTTCTATTTCCTTAGGAGGTACTCTATTTTTTTATCTCCCCATGAATGGTATGTTTGGAACAATAGCGACAGAATTTTTTCAATTCTAATCGATTAGGCGTATTCTGTCGGTTCTTTTGAGTAATATATCTGGAAATACCCATCGATCTCTTACTCTTATTAGCACCGTTTCGGACACAAGCGGTACATTCCAAAATTACTCTTAGTCGGACATCTTTACCCTTAGCCATGAACCTCCTTTTCATTTTTGATTTACTCAACTCTTCTATTTTCAATTTGAAACAAAGGCAGGAAAAAAATAGAAGTTACTCACTAAAAGATCAATAATGAAAATCTTAGTAAATGTAAATAATAAGTAATACAATGATTTCTAAACTCTTGCCTTAGACTCACATTTCTACCCCCATTCCGATATTCATGTAATTCAAACTTGAATCTGAGTACATTGAATCCGTTTTGATTCTTTCTCTTTCCTCCCTTATTCTAAAGGGAAAAAAGAGAAAAGAAAGGGGGGATTACAGATATTTGATTGTATCTTTAATCTTTTTAATTCCTTTCCATGTCAATAACTAGAATGAAAAAAAGGGGAATGTCAACGCATCCGGAAAAAAGCGATTAATCTCTATCAATAAACCCGCTAAAGCTCCAAACCATAACGTGCTTAGAACTGGTGCCACAGAGAGATATGTTTTTAGATCTCGCATTCAAAACCCTCCTTCTTTTATTGTAATACATAAAATAATGCATATATGATCAGATGCATATGTAGTTAAGGACCTCTTCTAGTTGTACACAGAATCCCTAATTCAAATTGAATTATACAATAATCTAGTAAATCAGACTTTTCTTTTATTAAAAAAGAAAAAAATACCCCCTACTTACCGAGTATTTCCTAAAATACTAATTTATATATTATACTTTTACGGTGGGTCCTGTATTTCTTATAAGTCTTTTACTATTATATGTTAAATGAGACCAAAAAGACGAAATGGGCAGAAAATTTATGTATATCTGTGGAGAAAATAACAA